TATACATTGTGTTTTGTACTGCAACAATATATATATATATATTTCAGCACAAATCAGCACTTGTTGAGATTGCCGTTCGAGCTTTACCTGTTTTAGGGGTTTGGCAGGAAGAACAAGACTTGTTCGGCGTGGGGGGTAAGGGGGGTTTGTCGCGCAGCGACCCTTTAAACTCTAAGAAGGGGGAAGCTTAGATAGATTAGGAGTATGGAGCCATACCTTATGCACTTGATATAATTTAATGTTGTTCTTTAGTATAATATCTTTCTAACACTACATTTTTTAGTACTTTGGAGAGCAAGAGCAAGTACGACCTTGTCTGTCATTGAGCAAAGGTGTCGCACATGCCAAGTGAAAGGAAACCTAAAAAAAAGAACCAGATGCATTTAAAAGAACGCCTTGGCATGGTGGGTCATGGACAATTAGCATTCCACCATTAACCAGATGCCAGTATAATTATCCGAGTAGGGAGTTTTAGAACGTATGGCCCTGAAATAGGAACCAGATGCCAGTAATAATTCACAGTGTGCGACCCTCAAGATAGGTGTCCCTGACCCATCATGCAGAATATGCATTCAGAATAAACCAGTTGGTGGTTTCTTACTACATTAATTATTTGAGGTCCTATTTTTGTTGATATGGGATATAGGATGTTTAGATGGAGGTATGTTGCACCTTCGATTTATCAAGTTAATTTAACTTACCCGTGAAGTTTCAAAGAATGCTTATGTATACCATAGTCGAATGTTGGTGTTTGTAAGTTCTATTTCAGTGATGGGGAAATAACCTAAATGTCCCTAGATTCATTAATGTAAAATTATGCATAATATGTACCCCTGACATAATATATGTATGTGTACATAAATGTAGTAATATCCTTATGATAAGGTTTACTATAGGTAAGAGAGGACTATGCGTGTTATGTTATTGAACACATAGTGGTATATAGGACAAATAGGCGGCCCCTCGGGTCGGGCAGAGTCCGGGTGAGTCAGAGAGTAGTTTAGTTTAGAATCCTAGCTTTGGGAGTTAGGGGTAGGAGTTAAAATCTCTTCTCTTTGGGCACTAAGGGGGATTTTAACCTCCGATCTCCGGATTACAAGACCGGTGCTTTTAGGCTAAGCTATTAGGGCAGTTTCATTCAAGTGCCTTGTTTTCGGCTCACCCTGCGATAGGGGTGAAAATTAGGAATAAGGAGAAGTAAAGCACGGATGCGGCCTGGCCGATAAGGACGTATGGGTGTTCTACTGGCATGCCTCCGATTCATGTTAGGATTAGTATGTCTGCGGCTAGGGTTCAGAAAAGGAGTTGTGTGACTGGTCGGAAGGTGAGTGCTCGTTGTTTGGACGTGTGGAGGATGGGGACGACAAAGAGCACTAAGATGGAGGCCAAGAGGGCTAGGACGCCCCCCAGCTTATTGGGGATGGACCGGAGAATGGCGTATGCGAAGAGAAAGTATCATTCTGGTTTGATGTGGGGCGGGGTTACTAAGGGGTTGGCGGGTGTGAAATTGTCTGGGTCACCAAGAAGGTTAGGTCAAAAGAGGGATAGGGTTGTAAGGGCTGTGAGAAGGACTGCAAACCCTAGGAGGTCTTTGTACGTGAAGTAGGGGTGGAAGGGGATTTTATCGGCGTCTGAGTTTAGGCCTACTGGGTTGTTGGATCCGGTTTCGTGGAGGAAGAGAAGGTGGATTATTGTTGCTGCTACGATGACGAAGGGGAATAGAAAGTGGAAGGCAAAGAATCGAGTAAGGGTTGCATTGTCTACGGAGAAGCCGCCCCAGATTCATTGGACTAGTTCGTTTCCGATGTATGGGACGGCGGATATTAGGTTGGTAATGACTGTGGCTCCTCAGAATGATATTTGGCCTCAGGGTAGAACGTAGCCGACGAAGGCGGTTACTATAGTCAAAAGAAAGAGGATTACTCCGATGTTTCATGTTTCTTTGTAGAGGTAGGATCCGTAGTACAGGCCTCGGGCAATGTGAATGTAAAGGCAGATAAAGAAGAAGGAGGCTCCGTTGGCATGCATGCTTCGAATAAGTCAGCCGTAGGTGACGTCTCGGCAGATATGGACTACAGAGGAGTATGCGGTGGAAATGTCCGAGGTGTAGTGTATGGCTAGGAATAGGCCGGTCAGGATCTGTGCGATTAGACATAGTCCTAGGAGGGAACCAAAATTTCATCAGACTGAGATATTGGAGGGGGTGGGGAGATCAACTAGTGCGTGGTTAGCAATTTTTAGTAGGGGGTGGGTTTTTCGTAGGCTTGCCATTAAGGGTTCCTGTAGTTGAATTATAACGGTGGTTTTTCAAGTCATTGGTTTCGGTTAGAGTCCGGGCGGGAATTATGACTTATCTTGTGTCTTTATTTCTGTTGGGGTTGATTGTGGGGTTGATTGCTGTGGCTTCAAATCCCGCTCCTTACTTTGCTGCTTTTGGGTTAGTTGTGGCGGCGGGGGTGGGGTGTGGGGTTTTAGTGGGGCATGGTGGGGCTTTTTTATCATTGGTGTTGTTTCTAATTTATTTGGGGGGAATGTTAGTTGTGTTTGCTTATTCGGCGGCCCTAGCCGCTGAGCCTTTTCCTGAAACTTGGGGGGATCGTTCGGTGATTGGGTACGTGGTTGCCTATTTTGTGGGGGTTGTGTTGGCCGCCAGTTGATTTTGAGGGGGGTGATACGAGGGTTCATGAGTGGTGGTGGACGAGTTTAAAGAGTTTTTTGTTTTGCGGGGGGATTCAAGTGGGGTGGCGTTGATGTATTCGTTTGGGGGTGGGATGTTGGTGGTGTGTGCTTGGGTACTTCTTCTTACCTTGTTTGTGGTATTAGAATTGACTCGGGGCCTGAGTCGGGGCACACTTCGAGCGGTTTAAAGGGTGGCTAGTAGGGTAGCCAGTGTTGTAGTAAGTAGGAAGATCGTCAGATAGGTTTTAATCATACCTCGTTGGGCGTTGCTTGTAGTGGTAATTATTTTTATTTGGGCGGAAGCTAATCCTTTAGGGCCGGCTATTTCAAATCATGTTTGATCAACTAATTGGGTGGCGATGGTTTGTCCTAAGGTGAGGTTGAGTTTGGGGATTAGTCGGTGGACGGCTGCGGGAAAATACCCCAACATATTGGAGAAGTTGTGGAGGGGGATAGTTGGGGTGGTTTTGAATTGTTTGCTTGTTAGAGAGGCCAGTTCTATGGCTATGAGGAGGCCGGTGATTGTTACTGCTAGAGCGGCTAGTTTGAGGAGGGGTGGTATGGTTATGATGGGGGTTTTGGATGGGATGAAGTTTGAGGTAACGATAAGGCCTGCGACGATACTTCCTCAGGCTAAACGTTTGATGGGGTTGATGACGGAGGGGTTGTTTTCGTTGATTGGGGAAAGTGCTAGGAACCGTGGAGTGCCTATGGAGACAAAGAATACTACTCGAAAACTGTAAACTGCGGTGAAAGAGGTGGCAATAAGAGTAAGGGTTAGGGCTCAGGCGTTTAGGTATGAAGTGTTGAGGGCTTCAATGATGGCGTCTTTTGAGAAGAAGCCTGCTAAGAAGGGGGTGCCGGTGAGGGCGAGGCTCCCGATAGTGAGGCAGGAGGAGGTGAAGGGCATGAGATTGTGAAGGCCCCCCATTTTTCGGATGTCTTGTTCGTCATTGAGGCTGTGGATAATGGATCCTGAACATAAAAAGAGCATAGCTTTGAAAAAGGCGTGGGTGCAGATGTGGAGGAAGGCTAGTTGAGGTTGGTTGAGTCCAATGGTGACTATCATTAGGCCTAGTTGACTGGAGGTGGAGAATGCAACGATTTTTTTGATATCGTTTTGGGTAAGGGCGCAGGTTGCTGTGAATAGGGTGGTTAGTGCTCCCAGGCAGAGGGCGATGGTGAGGGCTGTCTGGTTGTCTTGTATTAGTGGGTGGAGGCGAATGAGTAGGAAAATGCCAGCTACCACTATTGTGCTAGAGTGTAGGAGGGCAGATACTGGGGTGGGGCCTTCTATGGCGGAGGGCAGCCAGGGGTGTAGGCCAAATTGGGCTGATTTACCGGTGGCTGCGACGATTAGGCCGATTAGAGGGAGTGTTAGGTTAAATTCTTTGGATGCGAAGAATATTTGTTGGATTTCCCATGAGTTTAGATTTATTGCGAATCAGGCTATAGCTATGATTAGTCCAATATCCCCGACCCGGTTGTATAGGACGGCTTGAAGGGCTGCTGTGTTGGCGTCGGCTCGGCCATACCACCACCCGATGAGAAGAAAGGACATGATGCCGACTCCTTCTCAGCCGATAAATAGTTGAAATATGTTGTCGGCTGTTACTAGAATGATCATGGCTACTAGGAAAAGAAGGAGGTATTTAAAGAATCGGTTAATATTGGGGTCTGCATGTATGTATCATGAGGCAAATTCTAAAATAGATCAGGTGACATAGAGGGCAATGGGGGTAAAGATAATTGAGTAGTGGTCAAATTTAAAACTAATATTGATGTCAAAGGTTGCTGTATTTATTCAGTGTCAGTTGGTAACGATAGTCTCAACTCCTTGGTCTAGGAAGATGAATAGTGGAAGGAGACTTACTGCGAAGGCGGTACTAACTCCTGTTTTGACGTGGGTGACGGCTCAGTTATCTTTTTGGGGGTTTGGGTCTAAGGTGGTGATGAGGGGGTATAAAAGGAGACCAAAGATTAGTATGAGACTGGTTGAGAAAATAAGGGCGGTTGGTTGCATAGCTGCTACTTGGATTTGCACCAAGAGTTTTTGGTTCCTAAGACCAACGGATGAGCTGTTATCCTTTAGGAGCGCGAGTGAGCCGCGGAGTTAAACCGCGGGTCTAGGGGTTAGCAGTCTCTATTAGCTTCGGGCCTCTCTCGGTGGACAAAGGGGTTTTAACCCCTATTTTTAGAATCACAATCTAGTGTTTTAGTTAAACTATGTCTACAGTGGCATCAGCCTCATATGAGTTCGGGCTTCGTGATTAGTAAAATGATGGGAATTAGATGAAGGGATATTAGTAGGTGTTCTCGTGTGTGATATGGTGTAAGTCCAATTATGTGGGCGGGGGCTGGCCCCCGCTGAGACATAAGGAACAGGTATAGTGAGTAGCCTGCCGTAATTAGGGTTCCTAGGCCGGTAAGAGCCAGAGTTCAGGGGGATCAGTTAAATATTGTAGAGATAATTATGATTTCGCCCATTAAGTTAGGGAGTGGTGGAAGGGCGAGATTGGCTAGATTAGCGGTGAATCATCAAACCGCTGTCAGGGGGAAGAGCATTTGGAGTCCTCGTGCTAGTACTATGGTTCGGCTGTGAGTACGTTCATAGCTTGTGTTGGCTAAACAGAATAGGGCTGAAGAAGCTAGGCCGTGGGCAATCATGAGGATGATTGCTCCGGTAAAACCCCAGGGAGTTTGGATGAGGATGCCCCCGGCTACCAGTCCTATATGACTTACGGAGGAGTAAGCGATTAGTGATTTGAGGTCCGTTTGTCGTAAACAGATAGACCCGGTTATGATGATTCCTCATAGTGCCAGTACAATAAAGGGGTAGGCTATTTCTTTAGTGAGAGGGTCTAGTATAACTATTATACGCATTATGCCGTATCCGCCCAGCTTCAGGAGGACAGCGGCTAGGACTATGGAGCCTGCAATGGGGGCTTCTACGTGAGCTTTGGGTAGTCAGAGGTGGACCCCGTATAGGGGTATTTTTACTAGAAAGGCAATGAGGCAGCCTGCCCATCAGATTTTATCCCCTCAGGAGAAAAGGGATAGTGGTTGGGAGTATTGTAATGTTAGTATTGAAAGTGTTCCTGTGCTGTTTTGTAGGAGGAGGAGAGCGACTAAGAGAGGGAGGGAGCCTGCGAGAGTGTAAAAGAGGAAATATGTTCCTGCGTTAAGGCGTTCTGTCTGATTTCCTCAGCGGGTGATGATGATGAGGGTTGGGAGGAGTGTGGCTTCAAATATGACGTAGAACATGATGATTTCGGTGGCTCCGAAGGCTATGATGAGGAATATTTGAAGGGATGTTAGGAGTGAGATGTATGTGCGTTGACGGCTAATAGGCTCAGGGGAGATGTGGTTTTGACTGGCCAGGATTATAAGGGGGAGAAGTCAGCAGGTAAGTACAAGAAGGGGGGTGGAGAGAGGATCTGTTGCCAGGTAGGAGTTGGATGAGGATCAGCCGATTTCGGAGTCTCATTTTAATCAGGATAGGCTGGTTAGGGCAATTAAAAGGCTTTGGGCTGTTGTGGTGGTTCAGAGTCATTTTGTTGGAACTAGCCAGATTGTGGGGAAGAGCATGAGTGTTGGAATAAGGATTTTTAGCATTGTAGAAGGTTTAGGCTTTGGAGGCGATCGGTCCCGTGGGTTCGTGCTGTGGCAACTAGCAGGGCTAGTCCTGCGCTAGCTTCACAGGCTGAGAAGGCTAGGAGAAGTATGGGGGCTGAGGAGTATCCTGTCGTCTCTAGTTGAAGTGCTCAGAGGGAGAGTGCGATAAATAATGATAATATCATTCCTTCTAAGCATAATAGGGCTGATAGGAGGTGAGTGCGGTGGAATGCTAGGCCTATAAGCCCTAGAATGAAGGCTGAGCTGAAGCTGAAGTGTGCGGGTGTCATAAGGGTGTCACGGATTTTAACTGTGATTTTCTGAGTCGAAATCAGAGGTCTTGTTTGGACTAACTCCCTATTCGGCTCATTCTAGGCCCCCTTGGGTTCACTCGTAAATGAGGCCCAGGGTGAGTAGAGCTAGGACTGCGGTAGCCCAAAGAAAAGTGTTAATGGGGGTGAGTAGTTGGTCTCCTCAGGGTAGGGGGAGTAAAAGTGCAATTTCTAGGTCGAAGAGGAGAAAGAGAATGGCGATTAGGAAAAAGCGCAGGGAGAAAGGTAGTCGGGCGGATCCTAATGGGTCGAAACCGCATTCGTAGGGTGAAAGTTTTTCTGCATCTGGCGTTATTTGAGGCAATCAAAAAGATACGATGGCTAGTAGTGTAGAGAGAGTGATGGTGATTAGTAGGATTGTTGTGATTAAATTCATTATCTTTCCTTGGATTTTAACCAAGGCCGGGTGAGTGGAAGTCACTTGTACTGACTTAATACTAGAAAGATTATGAGCCTCATCAGTAGATGGATACGTAGAGGAATAGTCAGACGACGTCAACGAAATGTCAATATCATGCGGCGGCTTCAAATCCAAAGTGGTGTTCTGAGGTGAAGTGGTATTGGATTTGTCGGAGCAAGCAGACGGTCAGGAAGGTGGACCCGATAATTACGTGTAGTCCGTGAAATCCTGTGGCCACAAAAAATGTTGATCCGTAAACGCCGTCAGCGATAGTGAAGGGGGCTTCGTAGTACTCTATGGCTTGAAGAAGGGTAAAGTAAAAGCCTAGAATAATTGTTAGGCCGAGAGATTGGATGGCCTCTTTTCGGTTGCCCTCTATGAGGCTGTGATGTGTTCAAGTAACTGTGACCCCGGAGGCGAGAAGTACGGCGGTGTTTAAAAGGGGTACTTCGAATGGGTCTAAGGGGGTGATTCCGGTCGGGGGTCAACATCCCCCAAGTTCGGGGGTTGGTGCCAAGCTTGAGTGGTAAAAAGCTCAGAAGAAGCCTAGAAAGAAGAAGACCTCTGATGTGATAAATAGGATTATTCCGTAGCGTAAGCCTTTTTGGACGGGGGGAGTGTGGTGTCCTTGGAATGTTCCTTCTCGGATCACGTCACGTCATCATTGGCACATTGTGAGCAGGGTGAGTACCAATCCGAGGGATAGTAGTGTTATTGAATGAAAGTGAAATCAGATTGCGAGACCAGATGTTAGTAGGAGAGCAGCGATTGCGCCGGTTAGGGGTCAGGGGCTAGGGTCGACCATGTGGTATGCGTGTGCTTGGTGGGCCATTAGACGTTTTCTTGTAGATAGAGACTTAGTAAGAGAACAAATACGTAGGCCTGAATTATAGCGACTGCTACCTCTAATAGTGTGAGGAGAAATAGTACTGTGGCTGTCAGAATAGCTACTGTTGGTATTATTGGTAGAAGTACAAATGCGGCGGTAGCGATTAGTTGAATGAGAAGGTGTCCGGCTGTTAGATTAGCAGTTAGTCGGACTCCTAGTGCGAGGGGTCGAATGAAAAGGCTGATGGTTTCGATGACAATTAGGACTGGGATGAGGGGGACTGGGGTTCCTTCTGGCAGGAGATGGCCTAGTGCGGCAGTGGGCTGATTTCGTATTCCGATGATAACGGTGGCTAGTCATAGGGGGACTGCGAGACCTATGTTTAAGGATAGTTGAGTGGTGGGGGTGAAAGTATAGGGGAGGAGACCTAGCATGTTGAGGGTGATGAGGAAGATTATTAGGGAAGTGAGTAGGGCTGCTCATTTGTGTCCCCCCAGGTTCAAAGGGAGGAGTAGCTGTTGAGTGAAACGGTTAAGGAATCAGCCCTGTAGTGTCAGAAGACGATTATTTAGTCAGCGGGCAGAGGGGGTGGGGTAGAGAATTCAAGGCAGGGTGAGGGCCAAGGCCATCAGTGGAATGCCTAAGTATGTGGGGCTCATGAATTGGTCGAAGAAGCTTAGTGTCATGGTCAGGTTCAGGGTTCAGGTTTAGTTTTTTCTGTGCTTAGTGCAGTTGGTTCGTTGGTAAAGGTGTGACCAAGAACTTTGGGGGGAATTACGGTTAGGAATACCAGTCAAGAAAATACTAGGATGGCAAATCAGGGGGCGGGATTTAATTGGGGCATGTCACTAGAGGTGGTTGGGAATCACCAGTCTTTAGCTTAAAAGGCTAACGCTAGTCCCGGTTTAGCTTTCTAGTGAAGCGTCTTCAAGTATTAGGGAGGATCAGTTTTCAAAGTGTTCAAGGGGGACCGCTTCTACGGTAATGGGTATAAAGCTATGGTTGGCTCCGCAGATTTCAGAGCACTGTCCGTAGAATACTCCAGGGCGTGAGGCGATAAAGGCTGTTTGGTTTAGGCGGCCTGGTACCGCGTCTATCTTCACTCCTAGTGCGGGAACAGTTCATGAGTGTAAGACGTCTTCGGCTGAGACTAGAACTCGGATGGGTGATTCTATGGGGATTACTATTCGGTGGTCTGTTTCGAGGAGTCGAAACTGGCCGGGGCTTAAATCTTGTGTTGGGACTATATATGAGTCAAAGGCTAGATCTTCGTAGTCTGTATATTCGTAGCTTCAGTACCATTGATGGCCTATTGCTTTGATAGTGAGGTGGGGGTCATTGATTTCGTCTATCAGGTAAAGAATGCGGAGGGAGGGGAGGGCGATTAAGATAAGAATAACGGATGGAAGGATAGTTCATACGATTTCGATTTCTTGGGAGTCCAGGATATATTTGTTAGTAAGTTTAGTTGAAACCATCGCTACGATAATGTAAAGGATGAAGGTGCTAATGAGGAGCACGATCATAAGTGCGTGGTCGTGGAAGTGAAGGAGCTCTTCTATTACTGGTGAGGCCGCGTCTTGGAATCCTAATTGTGAGGGATGTGCCATTTTAGCTTAAAGCTCAGGATCCGCAGGGGTCTAACCTACAATTCTGTCTTGACAAGGCAGTGTAATATACTATTTTACTAGGGTCCCATAGAAGAAAGTGGCAGAGTGGTTATGCGACTGGCTTGAAACCAGTACATGGGGGTTCAATTCCTTCCTTTCTCGTAGTTTGTTGTACCTGGACGAAAGCCGGCTCTTCAAATGTGTGGTAGGGGGGAGGGCAGCCGTGTAGTCATTCTACGTTTGTGGCGGTCAGTTCGACTGACAGTACTTCTCGTTTGGCGGCAAATGCTTCTCAGAGAATGAATAGGAATATGATGACTGCTACCATGGAAATTATAGAGCCGATAGAGGAGACAGTGTTTCAGAGAGCGTAAGCGTCTGGGTAGTCTGAGTACCGTCGTGGTATTCCTGCTAGGCCTAGGAAGTGTTGGGGGAAGAATGTGAGGTTGACTCCGAGGAATATAACTCCAAAATGGATTTTAGACCAGGTGCTGTGGAGGGTGTACCCTGAAAAGAGAGGGAATCAGTGTACAAATCCGGCCATGATTGCAAATACGGCTCCTATGGAGAGGACATAGTGGAAATGGGCTACTACGTAGTAGGTGTCGTGAAGTACAATATCCAGGGACGAGTTGGATAGGACAATCCCTGTCAGGCCCCCCACGGTGAAGAGAAAGATAAAGCCCAGGGCTCAAAGAAGCGGGGTCTCTCATTTGATTGAACCCCCGTGCAGAGTGGCCAACCAGCTAAATACTTTTACACCTGTTGGAATGGCAATAATTATTGTTGCGGATGTGAAGTAGGCACGAGTGTCTACGTCCATCCCCACCGTAAACATGTGGTGGGCTCAGACAATAAACCCCAGGAGTCCGATAGCTATTATAGCTCAAACCATGCCTATATAGCCGAATGGTTCTTTTTTACCGGCATAGTAGGCGACGACGTGTGATACGATGCCAAATCCGGGTAGGATTAGAATATAAACTTCTGGGTGGCCGAAGAATCAGAATAGGTGTTGGTATAGGATGGGGTCTCCTCCTCCTGCCGGATCAAAGAATGTTGTGTTAAGATTACGGTCTGTAAGGAGCATGGTAATAGCGGCGGCTAGCACTGGGAGAGACAGGAGAAGTAGGACAGTCGTGACGAGAAGGGATCATACGAACAGGGGCGTTTGGTATTGGGAGATGGCTGGGGGCTTCATGTTGGTAATTGTGGTAATAAAATTAATTGACCCCAGAATTGAGGAAACACCCGCCAGGTGTAAAGAGAAGATGGCGAGGTCCACAGAGGCACCGGCGTGGGCTAAGTTGCCGGCTAAGGGGGGATAGACGGTCCACCCTGTCCCTACTCCGGCTTCAACCCCTGAGGATGAAAGGAGGAGGAGGAGTGAGGGGGGTAGAAGTCAGAAACTCATGTTGTTCATTCGAGGGAATGCTATGTCGGGGGCTCCCAGTATTAGGGGGAGTAGCCAGTTTCCGAAGCCTCCGATCATGATTGGTATTACTATAAAGAAAATCATTACGAAGGCATGTGCTGTGACGATGACATTATAAATTTGGTCATCGCCCAGGAGGGCGCCGGGCTGGCTAAGCTCGGCTCGAATTAAGAGACTGAGAGCCGTGCCAACTATTCCGGCTCAGGCACCGAATACTAGATAAAGGGTGCCAATGTCTTTGTGGTTGGTGGAGAAGAATCAGCGTGTGATTGCCACAGGTAGGGTGGCCGAGAGTATAGGCGGTGGGTTGTAGCCCTGAAGACAGAGGTTTGAGTCCTCTTCCTACCAAGCCCCGTGGTGAAGACCACGTCAGATTGCAAATCTGAAGATGCCGGTTTATAGCCTGCCGGGGCTTTCCCCGCCTTGCTCCCCTCGGCGGGGAAAGGTAGATGAATGCTCGCTGGTTTGAGCGCTTAGCTGTTAACTAAGAGTTTGTAGGATCGAGGCCTTCTCATCTAGGAAGGTTTTAGCTTAATTAAAGTGTCTGGGTTGCATTCAGAAGATGTGGGATAGAGTCCTGCAAGTCTTATCAGGGGCTAGGAGATTTTCACTCCTGCTTAGGGCTTTGAAGGTCCTTGGTCTTATGTTATCCTAAGCCCCTATATTACTAGTGCTATGGCGGCCGGGGTAAGGGGTAGTAGGGCTAGGGCTGCGACTATTATTAGTGACAGTGGTAGGGTGTTTTGTGTGTTTGGGAGACGTCAAGGGGTGATTGAGTTGTTAGTGTTGGGGGAGATGGTTAGGGTTATAGCGTAGCAGAGACGGAGGTAGAAGTATAGGCTAAGAAGGGCTGTTAGTGCTATAAGGGTTGCTGTGAGAGGTAGGCCTTGTTTGGTTAGTTCTTGTAGGATTAATCACTTGGGTATGAAGCCGGTTAGGGGGGGGAGTCCGCCTAGTGAGAGTAGTAGCAGGGCAGCGAGGGCTGCGAGGTTTGGGGTTTTAGCCCAGGCCAGGGCTAAGGTGTTGATTTTGGTGGAGGAAGTTGATTTTAAAGTTAGGAATGCTGCGGAGGTTATTGCGATGTATGTTCCTAAAGCCAGGAGGGTTAGGTGTGGTGCAAATTGGAGGACAATGATTATTCATCCGAGATGGGCGATGGACGAGTAGGCTAGGATTTTACGTAGCTGGGTTTGGTTTAATCCGCCTCATCCGCCAACTATAGCGGATGAGATTCCGAGAGTTGTTAGTACTATGGGGTGTATGGTGGGTGCGATTTGGATAACTAGTGCAAAGGGGGCTAGTTTTTGTCAGGTTGATAGGATTAATCCTGTTGTAAGGTCTAAGCCTTGTAGGACTTCGGGCAGTCAAAAGTGTATGGGGGCTAAGCCTAGTTTTAGGGCTAGGGCGATTATAACTATTGTGGCAGCTGCTGGGTGAGATAGTTGGGTGATGTCTCATTCTCCAAGTATTCAGGCGTTGGTTGTGCTTGCGAATAAAATCATGGCTGCGGCTGTGGCTTGTGTGAGGAAGTATTTGGTTGTGGCTTCTACTGCTCGGGGGTGGTGGTGTTGTGCTATAAGTGGGATGATGGCGAGGGTATTGATTTCAAGTCCCATTCATGCTAGGAGTCAGTGTGAGCTGGCAAAGGTGAGTGTGGTGCCGAGTCCTAGGCTGGATAGTAGTACAGTTAGTACGTAGGGGTTCATTAGTAGGGGAGGGGGTTTAACCAACATGTTTGGGGTATGGGCCCAAAAGCTTAATTAGCTGACCTTACTAGAAAGTGGTGTAGTGGAAGCACCTGGAGTTTTGATCTCTTGAGCATGGGTTCGAGCCCCTTCTTTCTAAGGAATTGGGGGGATTTTAACCCTCATGTGTCATTCTATCAAAATGGTCCTTGGGTGTTCGGGCACAATTCCTGGTGTTATAGTTGTGGTGGGAGCCCTGCGAATGCGATTGGGAGGGCAATGTGTCATAATACGAGGGCCAGGGTTAGGGGTAAGAAGTTTTTTCAAACTAAGTGTATGAGTTGGTCATATCGGAATCGGGGGTATGAGGCTCGGACTCATAGGAAAATGACGGATAGGAGTGCAGCTTTTGTCATGAGGTTGGCAGCGGTCAGTTCGGGGAGTGATGGGAGGTGGGATGCGCCTAAAAATAGAATGGTTGAGAGCGTGTTTATGAGTAGGATGTTGGCGTATTCGGCTAGGAAGAATAGGGCAAAGGGGCCTCCTGCATATTCTACGTTGAAACCTGAGACGAGTTCGGATTCCCCCTCTGTTAGGTCGAATGGGGCGCGGTTTGTCTCAGCGAGTGTGGAAATATACCATATGGCGGCTAGGGGTCAGGCTGGGACAAGCAGTCAGATGCTTTCTTGGGCGGTGTTGAATGTTTGTAGGGTAAAACCTCCTGTGAAGATAATAATAGAGAGGAGGATTAGTCCCAGGCTTACTTCGTAGGAGATTGTCTGAGCTACTGCTCGTAGGGCCCCGATGAGGGCGTATTTTGAGTTGGATGCTCAGCCTGAGCCTAAGATGGAGTAGACTGCCAGGCTGGAGAGGGCTAGGACGAAGAGGATTCCTAGGTTTAGGTCGGCTACGGGGTAGGGGATGGGTATGGGGGCTCATAGGGTGAGGGCAAGGGTTAGGGCTAGCATGGGGGTGGCGAGGAAGAGGAAGGGGGAGGATGTGGAGGGGCGTACCGGTTCTTTAATAAATAGTTTTACGCCGTCTGCGATGGGTTGGAGAAGCCCGTAAGGGCCTACAATGTTTGGGCCTTTGCGGTGTTGCATGTAGCCGAGCACTTTTCGTTCTAGAAGGGTTAGGAAGGCGACTGCCAAGAGTACCGGAATAATGTAAGCTAGGGGGTTGATAAGATAGATGAGTAGAATGGTGAGCATGGCTGGAGAGAGGATTTGAACCTCTGGTGGAAAGGGCTTAGGCCTTTTGCATTTACCAGGCTCTGCCACTCCAGCATGCCCTTATCTAGGGCTGAAGGATTGCGCCCCCTTGTCTGGTTTAGTTGTTTTCATCAGGTCGGGGTGGGGCGTACCTGGAGCATGGGCCCCCTTTTTCCGGTCCTTTCGTACTAGGAAAAGTAGCGTTACAGATAGAAACTGACCTGGATTGCTCCGGTCTGAACTCAGATCACGTAGGACTTTAATCGTTGAACAAACGAACCCTTAATAGCGGCTGCACCATTAGGATGTCCTGATCCAACATCGAGGTCGTAAACCCCCTCGTCGATATGGACTCTGGGAGAGGATTGCGCTGTTATCCCTGGGGTAACTTGGTTCGTTGATCGGCTTTAGCCGGATCATTTATGGTCAGATGTTCTGAGGCTTAGAGGTGTACCTCTTGGCTTTAGGAATAATCCCGGTCCACGTGGGGGCTTGTTTTTCCCCCGCGGTCGCCCCAACCGAAGACATGTTGGTCATGTTCACATTTGTTTATACCTTTGAGTTTGGTTGTTTGACGTGGTTGATCTTGTGTCTTAAGCTCCACAGGGTCTTCTCGTCTTGTAGGGGTATACCCGCTTCTGCACGGGTAGATCAATTTCATTGACTTGGAAAAGGAGACAGCTAAGCCCTCGTGATGCCATTCATACAGGTCCTCATTTAAAAGACAAGTGATTGCGCTACCTTCGCACGGTCAAAATACCGCGGCCGTTAAACTTAGAGTCACAGGGCAGGCGGGACCTCCTATGTTTTGATTTGCAGGAGGCGGTGTTTTTGGTAAACAGGCGAGGCTTGTGTTTGCCGAGTTCCTTCTTTTCCTTTGGGTCTTTCCTTTTGTGGGCACTCCTGTGTAGGGGTAACGATGTGTGCGTGTGGGATTTTCTAGGTTGTGTTTGAATCCACAGTGCTCTCTTGGGTTGGGTTCGTTATTTGTTAGTGGAAGGTCCGGACTAACTTACACGTGTGCTGGGAGAAGGGCGTCCTTCTTATTACTCATTTTAGCATTGTCTCTCCTATGGGGGCATAGGGCGGCCTAATACTACTAGGGGGTTGGGGTTGGTTATCAGAATAAAGGGTCTTTGGTCCGTCTGAGCTTTAACGCTTTCTGTGCAGGTGGCTGCCTTTAGGCCCACTGAAACGGTTGACCTTGTTGAGCATGATCCTTGGCCTCCTGGTAAGGTTGTGTCCTGGTTCAGAGGAGCTGTACCTCCTCTGACTAACTCCCTTTCTTCTCTCGTGGTCTAGATTCGTGTTACTGTTGGGACCTGAGGGGGTGAGGGGCTGAACTTATATCCACTTCTTAGGCAACCAGCTATAACCGGGTTCGGTAGGTTTGTCACCTCTACTCGGAGTTCTTCCCACTCTTTTGCCACAGAGACGGGTTGGCCCTATGATAGGCTGTCTCGGAGTAGCTCACTCGGTTTCGGGGTCTCGAACTAAAGTTCTCTTTGCTCGGATAATGCTGGCTAAATCATGATGCAAAAGGTACGAGGGTTGATCTCTGCTTTTTTAGGCTTAAATGGGTTGTTTCATTTCTCTTTCAGCTTTCCCTTGCGGTACTTTCTCTATTGCTTTGTAGTCCCTTTTCTGTCTCCCATACTAAGGTGGAAAAATGATTTGTTTATTGTTTTTGGTTTTTGTTGGGTTATTTATGTTGTTAGTTTATTCTAGGCGGTTAAGCTAGCTGTTGAGCTCAGGGCGATCCAACTTGCATGGATGTCTTCTCGGTGTAAGTGAGGTGCTTGACTATCTCAGCCACGCCCTGGTTATTCCAAGTGCACCTTCCGGTACACTTACCATGTTACGACTTGCCTCCCCTTGGTGAGTTAATTTTGTTATTTACTTTTAAAGGTTGGGGTTCGGGGAGAGTGACGGGCGGTGTGTGCGCGCCTCAGAGCCGGATTCAAAAGAACTCTCTATTTTCTTTTTACTGCTAAATCCACCTTCGGGCACCCATTTCATGGTGCCGTTCGTAGTATTCTGAGCCAGAAAATGTAGCCCATTTCTTTCCACCCCGTACGCTACACCTCGACCTGACGTTCTGGGTTTTGTCCATTTTGCTTACTATGGGGCCTTCACAGGGTAAGCTGACGACGGCGGTATATAGGCGGGATTAACAAGGGGTGGTGAGGTTTAACGGGGGTTATCGGTTTTAGAACAGGCTCCTCTAGGTGGGTCTGAGGCACCGCCAAGTCCTTTGGGTTTTAAGCTAGCGCTCGTAGTTCCCTGGCGGATGTCGATTGTGGGATGACATCTAAGTTTACGGCTGAGCATAGTGGGGTATCTAATCCCAGTTTGTATCTCAGCTGTCGTGGGGTCGGGTGGGCTTGAGTAAAGCTACTTTCGTAATTGGGCTTCGTGTCTCCAGGTGCGTATGACAGCCTAGGGGGCCTTCGGCTTTAGTTGGGTGTACTCCATAACCACTCTTTACGCCGCACCTATCAACTGGGGCCTCTCGTATAACCGCGGTGGCTGGCACGAGTTTTACCGGCCCTCTTAGCCTTAACTAAGTCAAGTTTTCACTTATGGCTTAATGTTTACCACTGCTGAGTTCCCTTGGGGGTGTGGCGTAGCAAGGCGTCTTGGGCTAACAAAGTGTGCCTGATGCCGGCTCCTCGTCCCCGGGCAGGGGATTAAGGGCATTCTCACAGGGGTGCGGAGACTTGCATGTGTAAACTAGGCTAAAGCTGATAGTAAAGTCAGGACCAAGCCTTTGTGCCTGCGGGACTTTTAAGGGTCCATTTTAACATCTTCAGTGTTACGCTTTGTTTAAGCTACGCTAGC